AAAAGAACAAATTAATAAGGATGATGAATTCCACATTCGAACATACTATAACTATAAAAAAGTTTCTGGAAATCTAGATGGAAATAAAGAAAATTCTAATTTAGAATTTTTAAAAATAAAAAAAAAAGAGATACATAAGACAAATACAAGAACAGATAAGAAGAGATACGACTTCCACCTATATATTTTGTGAATTCTCCTACAAAGAAACTTGTAATACCTACTCCATTTGTAATTCCATCAATTATTCGTTTATCAAAAAAATCAATTTGTTTTGATAATCTTCTTATACTTTCAGTTAAAATTTTTTTATAAAAAGTATCTATGTAAGCACGATTATAGGACCAATTATATACACAATTTATTAGTTTTTCCAAAAAAAGAGTTTTCGAACTCCATTTTTGAAATGAATTAAGTAAGGTTAAATTTAATAAAGATGAATAAAAAGGCTTATATAAACAGTATGCTATAAATATTCCAAAAAAAGCTATACTGACTGAAAAACTTGCATTTTTAAAAAATTCATACCAATCCACAAAATCTGTTGAATTTTGATGCAAAAGGTTTATCGATGGCGTGAATAATTTTGATAATATATCAAATCCTTCTTGATTCAAAGGAATTCCTATGGCTCCAATAAACAAAGTAAATAAAAGTAATACAAGCATAGGAAATAAAATAGTATTGTCTGATTCATAGGGATAATAGAAAGTTCTTTTATTAAGTGCACAATTTCCAACAGTAATCAAAGTTTGATTTCTTACATTATTATTAATTTTATAAGTTTTCTTGGAAAAAAAAGAAGCTTCTTTCTTATTATTCATTGTTAATAAGGGTACTAAACAAAAATTTCTATTAATTTTTTTTCCGTCTTCTTTACCCCATAAAGAGATTGAATAGACGGAGTTACTTTTTTTTCCACTATAATTCAGAAAATAAGTGTTTAAATGTCCTTCAAAAGTAAGTAAATAAATCCGAAACATATAAAATGCGGTTAATCCCGCTGTTGAACAAGCGATTATTGCAAAAATTGGCGAAAACAACCAACTATCATTAAGAATTTCATCTTTAGACCAAAAACAAGCAAAGGGGGGAATACCACAAAGAGAAAGTGTTCCTAATAAAAAGGCAGTTTTTGTAATCGGCACGTGTTTTGTCAAACCACCCATAAGAATCATATTTTGACTTTTATCGGGAGAATATCCAACTATAGTTTCCATTGAATGAATAATTGATCCAGATCCTAAAAACAACAAAGCTTTCGAATAAGCATGAGTAATCAAATGAAATAAAGCGGATCGATAAGACCCCATACCTAGAGCTAACATCATATAACCCAATTGCGCCATTGTAGAATAGGCTAAACCTCTCTTAATATCTTTTTGAGCAAGAGCTAAAGTAGATCCTAAGATTATTGTTATTATACCTATCAAAGATATTATATACATTATAGAAGGAATAACTATAAAAAGAGGAAGAAGACGAGCTACAAGAAAAATTCCCGCCGCTACCATAGTAGCAGCATGTATAAGAGCCGAAATAGGAGTAGGACCTTCCATGGCATCAGGTAACCATACATGAAGCGGAAATTGTGCGGATTTAGCAATAGGCCCCATAAATAATAGAAAGGCACATAAAGTAAGGAAGAAAAGATTTACTCTATTAGTTAAAATCAAATTATTGAATATTTCAAACAAATCTTGAAATTCGAAACTGCCCGTTACCCAATAAAGACCTAAAATTCCTAATAATAAACCAAAATCCCCTACACGATTAGTTACAAAAGCTTTTTGACAAGCATTCGCTGCAATGGGTCGTGTGAACCAAAAACCTATTAATAAATACGAACACATTCCAACGAATTCCCAAAAAAAATAAATTTGTATCAAATTAGAACTAGTAACTAATCCTAACATTGAAGTATTAAAAAAACCCATATAAGCAAAAAACCTCAGATATCCTTGATCATGAGACATATAATTATCACTATAAATCAGAACCAAAATTCCAACAGTGGTAATTAATATTACCATAATACAAGTAAGTGGATCAATAAAGTAACCGAATTCAAAAGACAAGTCATTATTTATGGTCCAAGACCATACGTTTTGATGAATGCAACTTATAATAATTTGTTGAATAGATAGATAGAGTGAAAAGATCATAACTATACTTAACAAAAAAATACTAAGAAAAGACCATGTACGACGAAGGTTTTTTGTTGCTGTCGGAAAAAGTAGAAGTCCAACTCCTAGTAAAATAGGCACTGGAAGTGGAATGAAAGGTATGATCCATGAATATTGATATGTATGTTCCATAAAATAAAAAACCCTTTTTATTTTATTCTTAAAGTTTTAATTTCTTATTCACTGGTTTGTATATAGATTTTTTTTTGAAAGGGGACAATAAAAAATCACGCTATTTCAAACCTAAATAGAATTTGTTTCTAATTAATATAATCCTTCATCAATCTTTAAAAATAAATATATCTTTAAATCCAAAAATGAGAAGTGATTAAATAATATTACTAAGTTACTGTAAAAAAAAAAATTCTTTTTATTTTTACTACTAAACAAATTAGTGATTTTATGCAGATACACAAAAAGTGAATTAGAATTCCGTATTACAAGAATTTATATACATATATTAAAAAAAGAACACAGATTTACACGACAAAAAAACCCTTACTATTTAATTTATTATCTAATAATAATCAACTTTACCTAACAAAAAAGTTAGTTAAGTTTGATTATTTAGAATCATTAAGGAATTCCTAATGGAATTTTGTGATTGTCTTCCATTACACTAAGTGAACCTTTTTTATTTCCAAGAAAGATTATGATAACGCACACTTTTTTTACATATGAAGTGAAGCAAGCTCAATCAGTTTTTTGATAATATAATCATCAGTATAGATTAATAAAATGAGTACTCTCGTACGGATTTTAAAAGTGAAATAAAATCAAATTATTTAATAAAGAAATTTTTTTAAATAAATATAAAACATAAAAAAAAAGGTTGGGTTCTTCAATTTTTGGCTGTCTTTTTTGTTTTGAAAATAATATCTAATAAAATTGGAAAGAAAAAACTAGCTTGATATGGAGTACTAAAGAATAGAATAATAAATGTCTTTGACATCCAATTATACCACTGAATAACTTTTTTAATTTTTGAATGGCAGTTCCAAAAAAACGTACTTCGATCTCGAAAAAGCGTATTCGTAAACAAATTTGGAAAAGGAAAGGGTATTGGACATCGTTGAAAGCATTTTCATTAGGGAAATCACTTTCTACAGGTAATTCAAAAAGTTTTTTTGTACAACAAAATAAATAACAAAACACTAGACTAATTCTACTTAGTCTAACTTCAAAAAAAATTGAGAATACATATAAAATAATAAATAGTCAAAAAATGATCTCTTTTTTGAATGTTTTGACTTTCATCTACTAAAATTCGAAAACCCTTTTTTTAGAATAAAGAAATCCAATATCAATATCTAGATAAAAAATAAGGTTTCACATTTTGTTTTATTTCTTTTTTTTTTTTTACAATTTATTTAATATAATACTATTTTTTTTGAAGTTCTAAAAAGTCTTATTTTGCTCGTCACTAAAAGAAAAAAAGATCTTGCATTTCTTCTTTAATAAATGCAAGATCTTTAAGAGAAATCAAAAGGTTCTTCAAATTAATTAATTTAATTGCAAATCCGAAATATCTATTTAAACAAGTTTTTATTCATGAAATCAACTGTAAATTGCATTGAATTGACTTCTTTATTTAAATTGGAATCTCGACGATTCAATAAAAAATTGTTACTATTGTTTTCAATAAGTTGCCGCTATGGTGAAATTGGTAGACACGCTGCTCTTAGGAAGCAGTGCTAGAGCATCTCGGTTCGAGTCCGAGTAGCGGCATAAGATCTTATAAAAGAGATATTATATATAAGTTTTATAATAAAATTCATTCCCGATTTTTTTTTCTAAACGCGGGCAAAACCTACTATTAATTTTGAACAAATTTTTTATGATTTTTTTAATTTTAGAGCATATATTAACTCATATATCTTTTTCGGTCGTTTCAATTGTAATGACAATTTATTTTTTAACTTTATTAATTAATTTAGATGAAACCATAGGATTTTATTATTCATCAGATAAAGGAATCGTAATTACGTTTTTTAGTATAACCGGATTCTTATTCACTCGTTGGATTTATTCCGGACATTTTCCATTAAGTAATTTATATGAATCATTAATTTTTCTTTCATGGGCTTTCTCAATTATTCATATGGTTTCCTATTTTAATAAAAAACAAAAAAATAACTTAAACGCAATAACTGCACCAAGTGCTATTTTTATTCAGGGTTTTGCTACTTCTGGTCTTTTAAACAAAATGCCTCAATCCGCAATATTAGTACCAGCTCTCCAATCCCAGTGGTTAATGATGCACGTAAGTATGATGGTATTAGGCTATGGCGCTCTGTTATGCGGATCATTATTATCAATAGCTCTTCTAGTCATTACATTTCGAAAAGTCGGACCTTTTTTTTGCAAAAAGAATATAAAAAAAAAATTGTTATTAACTGAATTTTTGTCTTTTGTTGTATTTGACTATCTAAATGAAAGAAATTCTATTTTACTAAGACAAAACATTAATTTGAGTTTTTCTAGAAATTATTATAGATATCAATTGATTGAACAATTAAATTATTGGAGTTATCGTATTATTAGTCTTGGATTTCTCTTTTTAACCATTGGCATTCTTTCAGGAGCTGTATGGGCTAATGAGACATGGGGTTCATATTGGAATTGGGATCCAAAAGAAACTTGGGCATTTATTACTTGGACCATATTCGCGATTTATTTACATATTAAAACAAACAAAAATGGTAAGAGTATAAATTCTGCAATTGTGGCTTCGATAGGCTTTCTTGTAATTTGGATATGCTATTTTGGTGTCAATCTTTTAGGAATAGGTTTACATAGTTATGGTTCATTTACATCTAATTAACGAAAACACTAAACAAAAAATAAAGGAATGCAAATCCAAATAAAAAAAGAATAGCATCTATATATAACTTCAGATAAGTTAAAAAATCGAATTTAGTAGTAAACCATCAAGAACCTTTTGAATCACGTAGTAGAATGATTCAAAAGGTTCGGACAATATAAAGACCAAAGACTTCGGATTAGAATTCAATTTAATGTGTTTTTTATTTACTGAAAACTATCCATAAAAATAATTAGATAAAATGGATTCCACTTTGTTACTTGCTAATGAAAGCACAAAATCGGGGTAAATACCCATAGCAATTATGGGTAGAAGACTAGAGATTGAAAGAAATAACTCTCGGGGTCCAGAATCAAAAAAAGAAAAGTTTTGGACATTAATTAACTTGTATCCATAAAACATTTGGCGTGACATAGATAATAAATATATAGGCGTTAATATAATTCCAATTGCCATTACAAAAATAATTACAATTTTTGACATTAAGAGATATTTTTGGCTGGTAATTATTCCAAAAAAAACGATGAATTCTGCAACAAAACCACTCATGCCCGGTAAGGCAAGGGAAGCCATCGATAAGATAGTGAACATTGTAAATATCTTTGGAATAGAAATAGCCATTCCACCCATTTCGTCAAGAGAAACAAGACGAATTCTATCATAACTCGTTCCTGCCAAAAAAAAAAGTGCAGCGCCAATAAATCCATGAGAGATTATTTGTAAAATAGCTCCATTAAGTCCAGGATCCGTTATAGAAGCAATACCTATAATTATAAAACCCATATGAGATACAGAAGAATAGGCTATTCTCTTTTTTAAATTACGTTGACCGGGAGATGTTGAAGCTGCATAAATTATTTGGATTGTACCCACTACCATCAACCAAGGAGAAAACATAGAATGAGCGTGAGGTAATAATTCCATATTGATTCGAACCAATCCATATGCTCCCATTTTTAATAGGATTCCAGCAAGAAGCATACACGTACTGTAATGTGCCTCGCCGTGGGTGTCAGGTAACCAAGTATGTAAAGGTATAAGCGGTGATTTGACAGCAAAAGCAATAAGAAAGCCAATATACAATATTATTTCGAGTGTGACAGGATAGGATTGATTAGCTAATAGTTCTAAATTTAATGTTGGTTCGTTCGAACCATATAAACTTATACCTAAAACTCCTATTAATAAAAAAATGGAACTTCCTGCAGTGTATAAAATAAATTTTGTAGCTGAATAGAGACGTTTCTTTCCACCCCACATGGATAAAAGTAGATAAACGGGAATTAATTCGAATTCCCACATGATGAAAAAAAGTAAAAGATCCCGAGAAGAAAATGATCCTATTTGACCGCTGTACATTGCTAACATCAGGAAATGGAATAATCGGGAATCCCGCGTAACTGGAAAAGCCGCTAAAGTAGCTAAAGTAGTAATAAATCCTGTCAGTAAAATAATTCCTATTGAAAGTCCATCTATTCCCAGTCTCCAGTAAAAATCCAAAAAATTGATCCATTTATAATCTTCGGACAGTTGAATTAACGGATCGTCCATTTTAAAATTATAACAAAAAGCGTAGGTTGTTAGAAGAAGTTCTAAGATACAAATGCATATAGTATACCATTTATGGACTTTATTTCCCCTATACGGGAGAAATAACATTAATGAACCAGCAGATATTGGAAAAACGACAATGGTTGTTAACCAAGGAAAATAATTCGTGGTAAAGACAAGATACACCAAGTTCAAAGAACGCGTACTCAAAAAAAAGATATAAATAAAAAATCTAATTTCACTTTTTTGAGTACGAGTACTTGTCAATAAAAAAAAATCAAATGTATTCCAAATTTATTCAAATGAGGTTTTGGGTAACGTATCAATAAGCTAGACCCATGCTTCGAGTTGTTTCATGCCATAAATAAACTCGAACGCTCAAAAAATCCGTTGGACAGGCGGATTCACATCTCTTACAACCAACACAGTCCTCTGTTCTTGGAGCGGAAGCAATTTGCTTAGCTTTACATCCATCCCAAGGTATCATTTCTAATACGTCTGTAGGGCATGCTCGGACACATTGAGTACATCCTATACAGGTATCATAAATTTTTACTGAATGTGACATAGGATCTATCGTTTTTTGAATGTCATAAATTTTCAATCTAGTAAACTTCTACCTGAATGATATATTAAAATACTAGATGAATCAATGATTTTCGTTAACAGAATTTTTGTAATGAATTCTGATTCAATTGCTAAAAAAATAGGACTAAAATACTTGGATTTCTTAGATTTTTACAAATCTAATTGAGTAGGTCATAACCTATTATATATGCTAATTTCAATCTCTCATTTTTTGATTTATGCTACTTATTTAATAAGGTTGATTGGTTGATGCGAGTTGATTTTCTGTTACGATAAATTGACGAGACGATAGCTAATCCAATAGCTGCTTCAGCGGCTGCAATTGCTATAACAAAAATACAGAAAATATCCCCTTTTAGTTGGGAATTATCAAAAAAATCAGAAAATGTTACGAAATTCATATTAACTGCATTGAGTATAAGTTCAAGACACATAAGAGCCCTAACCATATTTCGACTCGTAATCAATCCATAAAGACCAATAAAAAATACATAGGCACTCAAAACAAGTACATGTTCGAGTATCATTCGTCAACTCCTTATCAATTTGGATTCATTTCAATATGAACAATAATTCAACAGATTTAATCAACTAGAATATAAAAAAAATACAAATAAAAATTATATTAGGTAAAAAAATTTTTATTTTAAATATGAAATAATATTCAATCAAATTTACAAATTTAATTGAATGAAAGGCAAAAAATATCATAACATACAACAAGTTTTCTTTGGTCTTTACTAATTAGAAAGTTGTTTATTGACGAGCCACAGAAATTGCCCCTATCAAAGCAACTAAAAGAATTATTGAAATGAGTTCAAATGGAAGAAAAAAATCTGTTGATAAATGAATTCCTATTTGTTGACTATTACTTATTAAATCTTGCTCTAGAATCTGGTTTAATCTTGTAGTCCAAATAACCCCGTACCATGACGTATCCAGAATAGTTGAAATTAATGAAAAAAGAATAGTTGTACAAATCAACGAAGTAATCCCATCCCCAACAGTCCACCGATTTAAATCTGTGGAATATTCTGAATCATTCATGAACATGACAGCAAATATGATTAAAACAGTTATGGCCCCCACGTAAATAAGGAGCTGTGCAGCAGCTACAAAATGGGAATTTGATAAAATATACAATAAAGATATACAAACAAGAACAAATCCTAAGGAAAAGGCTGAAAATATTGGGTTGGGAAATAAGACCACTCCCAGACTTCCGAATAGAAGACCAGATCCCAGAAAAACTAAAAGAAAATCATGTATTGGTCCAGGCAAATCCATTATATTATTAAAATAAGAAAAAATCGAAATGCTTTTCATGACCTTATTAATTTAACCAGGAAATCTTTTTTGAATATGTTTCTAATAGAGTGAAATTTGAATTTAATGGATATGAATTGATGTAGATACAATACAATTATTGGACAATTTCACTTTTTTTATTCTACAGCTTTTTTTCAACCTATCCATTTCAAGAAAGTAATTAGGAATATATTCGATTAAAATAATGAGGCTTAATACTTAATATTATTATATAAATACAATACACGTTTTTAATGAAATTTTTTATATAATATATAATTCAAAGTTTTTGAATTATTTGATTATTTGAATTATTTTATTAATCAAATTAATAGGTTTATCCATTTTTTATTTGAGGTGAATTCAAAATTGTTCGAATAGTATAATCGTCAATTACTGACATTGGTAAACGACCCAAAGCTATTTGATTATAATTCAATTCGTGACGATCATAAGTTGAAAATTCATATTCTTCAGTCATTGACAAACAATTTGTTGGACAATACTCAACACAATTACCACAAAATATACAAATTCCAAAATCTATACTGTAATTAAGCAATCGTTTTTTTCGAATATTAGTTTCCAATTTCCAATCAACAACAGGCAGATCTATAGGACATACTCGAACACATACTTCACAAGCAATGCATTTATCAAATTCAAAATGGATTCGACCGCGAAAACGTTCCGATGTTATTAATTTTTCATAGGGATATTGAATAGTTACAGGTAAACGATTTGTGTGGGATAAGGTTATCATGAAACCTTGACCAATATACCTTGCAGCTCGGAGGGTTTGTTGACCATAATTAATGAACCCGGTTATCATAGGAAGCATATCGTAATTATCTATGAATCATTTTATCGTTGTTTCGTTCTCTTGTTTAAAACAAGTAAGCAATTCGTTTTCAATTTAAAGTGAAAAGACTTGGAAAGAAGTTGTTAATAATAGATTACCGAGGGAAATAGGTAAAAGAAATTTCCATCCAAAATTTAATAGTTGATCCATTCTTAGCCTAGGTAAAGTCCATCTTGTTGCGATAGAAATGAACAAGAACAAATAAGTTTTAGCTAATGTAATAAAGATACCAATTGTTGTTCCAAAAATTTGATCCCTTTCAAAGAGCTCCAGAATAGATATATACGGAATAGAAATATTCCAACCGCCTAAATATAGAACTGTTACAAATAATGAGGAAATTAATAAATTTAGATAAGAAGCAACGTAAAATAAACCAAATTTGATACCTGAATATTCAGTTTGATAACCTGCTACTAATTCTTCTTCCGCTTCTGGTAAATCAAAAGGTAACCTCTCGCATTCTGCTAGGGAAGAAATTAGAAAAATGATAAAACCTATAGGTTGACGCCACAAATTCCATCCCCAAAAACCATATTTTGATTGTGCCTCAACTATATCAACTGTACTTAAACTGTTAGATAATCCTAGTCGGTGATAACATTACTATTCTCACTGCTATTACAAAACCGTACATGAGGTCTTCACCTCATACGGCTCCTCTGGGGCCATAACTAAATCTAAGGACCAGATTAGTATTTATTATTTAGATGGATATGGTGTTTTCTAAAATAGCTGAAATCCAAATTTATCTGGGGTCCCGAATTATACCAATGGAATTCTGTCTGCTCTAATTCTAAGAATCAAAAAAGCGCTTCGGAATTCATCTCATCCTTTACTAATTTGAATTTCGATTTGTTGAGTAATAACTGAATCCTTTAATAAAATACTCCTTGTAAAAATAGAAATAGGTAGTTAAGCCCATCGTTGTTTTTAATTACGAAAAAGAATTAGACATCCTATTAGTTTATTATTCATGATATAAATTCTATTTTTTTTTTAATATATGAAAAAACGATCCTTGGTTGGTCCTATTCGTCTTTCTTTTTGAGAAACAAAAAGTTGGTGGACTTCAAAAATAAAGGATTATTTCGTTTCTGATAGTCATTCCATTTATGGGTGGATAGGAGCATACTCTGAATCGGAATCTTGGGGAGTACTGTCTGATCATTTCTACTAATTTTAAGCCCCAATTAACCTTCTTTTTTTTCTTATCTTATGTTATGCATAAATATCCTTTTCAATTTGATTAATCTCTATTACAAATTCTTTGTGTATTTTGGTGTTTCTAACCATCCACTCACTTTTGCCTAATTGCCGCTCACTTTGTAATACATTTATCTTAATCTATATAACTGATAGTGAAAACGTCATACGGTTACTAAACCCGCTTCAAGCCAGGATGATTAATCAACCCATCTTGGGGTAAACTACTTCTTACGCTTATGTTTATTTCCGTTTCACCTTTGTACATAGGAAATGAGACTCAAATTTTCTTTTTACTGCCAATTTATAAGCAGTTTTTTTCACTCATATATAACTATCAAATTTCCTTTATTAACATTAACCCGAAAGAAAAATATATATTCCATTTTTCAACTTATTCGTCTAGAAGAAACCGAATAGTAAAAAGCAAAGTTTATGTTTCAACGAATCGCACGTAGAGATATTGATAAAAGACATAGAGTTAATGGTATTTCATAACTAATTGATTGGGCAGCAGCTCGCAGACCACCTAAAAAAGAATATTTATTATTTGATCCATATCCTGACATAAGAAGTCCAATAGGAGCAATACTTGAGATGGCAATCCATAAAAAAATACCGATATTGAAATCCGCTAAAACAAGGTGATTACTAAAGGGAATTACTGAATAACTTAGTAAAATTGAGATAACTGCTATAGATGGTCCAATACTAAATAAAGTCGTATTTCCTCTAGATGGACGAAGATTCTCTTTGAAAAGTAGTTTTATCCCGTCTGCTAGAGCTTGAAGAATTCCCACCGCGCCGGCGTATTCAGGTCCAATACGTTGTTGTATCCTTGCAGATAGTTCTCTTTCTAACCACACAAGTACTAGGACACCTGTTACGATCCCCAATACAAGAAAAAATATAGGAAGAAATCCCCATATGAGTCCATAGACCTCTTTGAAAGATTCCAATCGAACAAAAGAATTGATAGTTTGTACTTCTGTTGCAAAAATTATCATTTTAACGATCCACTTCTCCCATAATTATATCTATGCTACCGAGTATCGTCATAATATCAGCCAATTTCATTCTTTTAACTAGTTCAGGAAGAATTTGCAAATTAATAAAACCAGGTGGTCGGATTTTCCATCTCCAAGGAAAACCACTTTGATCTCCTATGAGAAAAATTCCCAATTCACCTTTTGGAGCTTCAACTCTTACATAAAGTTCTTGTTTCGATAATTCAAAAGTAGGTGAAGGTTTTTTACTAATGAATCGATAGTCAAAATTATTCCATTCTGAATTCTTTTTTCTCTCAAAGCCTCTCCGTTCTAAATTCTCATAGGGACCTCCTGGAAGTCCTTCCAGAGCCTGTTGAATAATTTTTACGGATTCTGTCATTTCGCTAAGTCGTACTAAATAACGAGCTAATGAATCGCCTTGTTTTTGCCACTGAATTTCCCAGTCAAATTCATCGTAACACTCATAACGATCAACTTTACGAAGATCCCATTGTATTCCGGATGCGCGTAGCATTGGTCCGGATAAACCCCAATTTATGGCCTCTTCTCCACCAATAATCCCTACTCCTTCAACTCGTTCTAAGAAAATAGGATTTTGTGTAATAAGTTTTTGATATTCAACAACCTCGGTTAAAAAATAATCGCAAAAATCCAAGCATTTATCTACCCAACCATAAGGTAAATCAGCCGCTATTCCTCCGATACGAAAAAAATTATGCATCATTCTCATACCGGTGGCAGCTTCGAATAGATCATATACAAATTCTCGTTCTCTAAAAATATAGAAAAAAGGCGTCTGTGCACCAATATCTGCCATAAAAGGGCCGAGCCATAACAGATGAGAAGCTATACGACTCAATTCCAGCATAATGACTCTGATATAGCTGGCCCTTTTAGGAACTTGAATATTTCCCAATTGTTCTGGGCCATTTACTGTTATTACTTCTGTAAACATAGTAGCTAAATAATCCCATCGCGTTACATAAGGTAAATATTGTATAATTGCTCGGTTTTCTGCAATTTTTTCCATTCCTCTGTGTAAATAACCCAATATAGGTTCACAGTCAACAACATCTTCACCATCGAGAGTCACAATTAAGCGAAGAACACCATGCATGGATGGGTGGTGAGGTCCGATATTAACTATCATAAGATCTTTTCCTGTAACTGGTCTATTCATAAGTTTTTCTTTCCTTGATTCATTCTTGCATGAATTAAATTGCTGAAAAAAGTTTATCAAAAAATTCAAGATTTAAAAAATTTCTTAATTTACCTTTTTTTACTTTAACGAGTTTTTAATTCCCGAATATTCAACTTATTAATTAATTCTTTATAACGTACTCTATTTTTTTTTGACAAATAAACCAGCAGTCGTTGACGTTTTCCCAGAATTTTTCGTAGACCTCTCTGAGATAAATAATCTTTTCTGTGCAATTCCAAATGTGAAGTAAGTCTTCGTATCTTATTAGTGAAACTGAATACTTGAAATTCAACGGCTCCTCTGCTTTCTTCTTTTTTTTCTTGCAATGAAATGAATGAATTTTTTATCATAAAAAGAAATCCTTCCCTTTTTAATTTTAATATGAATTTAAAGATATGAATTTTACTGATCAGTAATAATAATGGTAGTTTTTTTGGACAAGGATCCGAATTGAATTATCAACTTCTTTTTTTTTTATCAAATAAAAAAAAGAATTAAGCCAATTCCTAATTAGATTTGGATAGATAGATAAAACAAAACGCATGCTTTTTTTTTTTCTAAAAAAAAAATATAAATTTAGATTCAAAAAAGGAGGATTCTGTTAAGTTATTTCTGGATCTGATCTGATTGGTATCTATGTCATTGATCAAAAGAATCTCATGTATAAAGATGAAATTGAAAACAATCCAGCCGATTTGTGCCTGCAGTTGTTTTCATATACCGGAACTTTTATTATATATAGTCAAATTATATAGTAAAATTTACCAGGAATTAATTTTCAATCGCGTATACATATGTATTCTTATCATACTGAAACGATTTCCATTGTTAGTATTAAACCAATAGCGATTCATACAAGCTAAATCTTCTAATCGAAAATAGGGCCAAAGAAAAAATTTAAATTTAATTAGGTTAGTTTTATCTTTATCAAGATCTTTCTTTTGATTCAAAACTTGACCACAGTTTTGAATATTCTTATCAAATCTTGAATTTCTATACCTTGTACTTTTTTTTTTTAATTTGGAACAAATTAGAATTCGAAATTCTCTACGTCGTTTAGGGGATAAAATATTTTCAGGGACAAAGAAATCATAATTTTGTTTTTTTCTATTTACAGTTTTTTTTTTGTCTCTTTGACTTATTTGGGGGTTGTTTTTATGAACCAATGAAATACCTATGGTTCTATATATAATAAGTTGTCCATCGTTTTTTACAGACAAACGAAGAGGTTCAATAATCAAGATTCCTTTTTTCATTAATTTTGCAAAAGTGAAATTCTTCTCAATCATTAAAATGTCTAGGCTCAGCTCTCCTCTTTCAATCGAAGATATAGCAATTTCTTTTGGATTTTTTAGTCTAACCAATAGACAATATATTTTTATATTATTGAGAATTTTTGTATTTAAAAAAAAATTCCATCGCAATTGAAAACGCGAATACCTTGTGAGAAATAAATCAAGTTCCACTTCTGTATTGCTTTTGTATTGTTTTTTATTTTTACGTTTTTTTATTTTTGATTCTGCATAATTTTCTGCAATATTTTTTTCTTGGTTTCGTAGAGCTAATTCCGGATTTCTTTGTTTTTCTTTATCTGATTCAAGTTCTCCTTGGCCTGCTGATTCTCTTTCTTCTTTATTTAGATTATAAATAAGGTATTTTTTTTCATTTGATGGTATAAAAACGTTTTTATTTCGAGTAATCTTTTTATTAACATTTTGTTTTTCATTAAAATGGAAAATTTCATTAAAATTGAAAAGAAGTAATTTGATTGGTATGACCCACGGTTTGATTTTATATATACTAGAAAATAAGACAAATTCGGGAAAGAACAAAAATTCAAAATTTGCTATAGGATAATTTAGGATTTCTTCATTCATTCCCATCCAATCAAAAAAGTATCTTTTTTGATTGGCCAGTCCCCCCTTAGTTATTTTATGAATTTTTTCAGAATTCTGAACTTGAGTCTTAATATATTTTTTTTGACTCGTTATATCAATCGCGGACTCAATATTGACTTTTTTTCTAAACCAACAGGTGAGAATTCTCCAATCCAAAAATTTTCTAGTTCGAAAATCCCCTATACCCCGAATATTAGATTTTTCTCGAAAAGAAGAAACTAAAAAATTATCTATAATAATGTCTAGAGGTATGTCAAAAATTTTTTCTTTCGAATTAATATATTTGTAGCAAAAAAGATTATATATAGAATCTTTTTTGAAATTTTGTTTTGGATTTAATAACGAGTCTGCTTCAAAATAATTGAGTTTTTTGTAATTATAAAATTTCTTTTTTTCATATGAATCCTTTTTGTTTAAACTTGTATTTAGAACTAGAGAGTCTTGGTTGATTTGATTTTTCCATTTTTCCGTTACTAATCTCGCCCATACAATCTCAGGTAAATTGTATTGATAATGACTTCTTAACCAGTTTTTCCATTGATTGATTTCGGAATTTAAAAAGGTTTTCTCTTTCAATTTATAATGAAAGATTCCGTGTTCTTGAAAAAAATCCTTTATTTGATTCTTAACAAACAACGATGTTACACATATGTTATATTCAAGAACAGCCTTTAATTTCGAAAAGTTACTAACTTGAAGTTGTGATAATTTGTAAAATACATATGCTTGTGATAAAGAGCATAGGTCATAACTTATTTTTTTTTTTTTTGCTATTAATTTTTTTATAGTCGAAATCAAATAAATGGTATTTTTTTTTTTAGTAATTTTTGCTTCAGTTTCCTCATTCTTGTAAATGGATTTATCCAGAATTTTTTTTGTTGATTCAAAAAAAAGTTGTGTAGTAATTCTTGGAATATTCATAATACCTACAAAAATACCCAGAGATAGTTGTTCGATCCAAAATTTTACAAAATACAAAATTTTACGAATTAATCGGGTATTTTTTCTTTTGATTATCTGCCAATTTTTTTTTGATGATTCGATGATTTTCGAATCATAAGGCGGTTTGTTACAACTATTAGTTATCTTGTTTTTTTCTTTTGAAATAGCTTCTATTTGATTTCTGATTGTATTTATTCTATCAATCAAATTTTTGATTTTGTTTTCACTGAATGAAGAATTTTTCCACTTCATGGATCGATTTTGAACAGATAGTTCATGAATAATCTGATTACTCCTTAGTGAATCTTTTTTAGTTTCAGTTAATTCATATATTTCTCTCAGGCCAATTCTATTCCCTTTTGAAAGGTCGTTTATTTTTCCTTTTAAAAAAAGAACGTTTTTCATAATCCAGTTTTTAATTTCTTTTGTTCCTTTTAGGAAAATTTGATCTCTTTCGTTAAAAAACCTTAAAACCAGAAAAGACTTGGTTTTATATTTTTTAATTTTTTTTGTTAATTCTTTAAAAATAGGTTCAAAAAAAGAAGGTTGGTTTTGGGCAGAACCAAAAGGTAGTTCGGTTTCCATTCCCCAAACGGTTAAAAAACAAAAATCATTTTTTTCTCCTTTGGCTTTTGTTTTTTTTTGTGGAGCCTTCTGAGATGAGTGAAATTTAGATTTATGCCAAGGTTTAAGATAAAAAGGAAATAGGATTTTTATCTGAATACCATCCGTTAACCAGTTTCTTGGAAATTCTCTTTCGGATAGTTGAACCCCATTATAGGTGCATTTAATATGCATTTCTCGTTTCCAATCCTTAAAATCCTCAGACCACTCGGGAAATTGAAATAATAGCATACGGACGCTATTTTTAATTATTATCAATAAAGGTAATATAATATATTTTCTAAGAATAGATTGAGTTACTAAGAGAGAACCTCTTAGTATTTGAGCAAATAAGAAGCTATCCCAAACTTCTGCAATTTCTATCCGTCTTTTTTCTTTTTTTTTGTATTTTTCTTCATCTTTTTTATCAAGTTTTTTTTTTTCGTTTTTCCACATGAAATTTCTAAGAATTTGTTTTGTCAGCCTCCATATATCAAATGAAAAAAAAAAAAATTTATCTATTCTGTCAAAAAAAAGAGGGGAATGCATATTTGCTTGAAAAAATTCCCAAATAACTGTTTTACGTCTTTGGGGACGCATAGATCCTTGAATAATCTCTCGGCGAAAATCAGATTGTTGGGAATAACGGATCAAAGCCATTTCATCTTTTTGATCATAATTTTGATTATTGTTTAGATTATTATAAATCTCGTTATGCGGCTCTGTATCAGTAAAAATCACTACACGTTTTGCTTTTCTTGAACGAATTCCAGGCTCCATTGGTATAGTTTCTTCATTTTCGCCTTCCAATTCTTCTAAGTCACTCCTTAATTTGTACGACCATCGAGGAACTTTTTTATGGATTTCATGGAAATCCATAAAATTTGTGATAAGCGTTTGATGGTTTCTCTCCAATATAACTACATCAAATAAAAATTTGAAAATTTTGCTTTCTTCTTCTGAATGCATTTTTTCGTCTTGGGGGTCGGAAAAATAAGAAAGTTTTTTCTCAATTGCCGAAGATTTTCTATTAAATTTTTCTATTGTTTGCTCAAATTTTTTATAATTAATATTCAAAAGTATACCATGAATTTTGTTTATCCACGACCCCCCTATGTGATTTTTTATAGAGGTTTCGGTTATTATTTGGAATGGAACTAATCTTTGGATTCTTCCGCGGGAGATCCCTTGTAAAAATGGATCATAAATTTTAGGTAAATATTCTGTTTTAGTTTCGTTATGACAAAATCGAGTCGTTTTTTCCAGTATATGTTCAACGGACCATTCCTTATCTAAAGCTTCAATTCGATTTAAAAATGCT